ATGCGTTGGCTATTTTCTACAAACCATAAAGATATTGGGACATTGTATTTAGTTTTTGGTATTTGATCTGGCTTAATCGGGACAGCCTTGAGGCTTTTAATTCGGGCTGAGCTAGGACAGCCAGGAGCTCTACTTGGGGATGATCAACTTTACAATGTAATTGTTACTGCTCATGCTTTTGTTATAATTTTCTTTTTAGTAATGCCTTTGATGATTGGGGGATTTGGGAATTGACTGATTCCGTTAATACTAGGTGCTCCTGATATGGCTTTTCCACGTCTTAATAATATAAGGTTCTGGTTGTTACCCCCTTCTTTAACATTACTGTTAACTTCGGCTGCTGTTGAAAGAGGAGTCGGAACTGGATGAACAGTCTATCCTCCATTAGCTGGAAATCTTGCACATGCCGGTGCGTCTGTTGATTTAGCAATTTTTTCTCTTCATCTTGCCGGTATTTCTTCTATTTTAGGGGCTGTAAATTTTATTACTACAGTTATTAATATGCGATGACAAGGAATGAGATTTGATCGTTTACCTCTTTTTGTTTGGTCAGTGAAAATTACGGCTATTTTATTACTCCTGTCTTTGCCGGTATTGGCTGGAGCTATTACTATGCTTTTGACTGATCGTAATTTTAATACATCTTTTTTTGATCCTGCTGGAGGAGGTGATCCTATTCTCTATCAACACTTATTTTGATTCTTTGGTCATCCGGAAGTTTACATTTTAATTTTGCCAGGATTTGGGATGATTTCTCATGTAGTAACTCATTACTCATGTAAAAAAGAAACTTTTGGGAGTCTTGGTATAATTTATGCTATGCTTGCTATTGGAATTTTAGGATTTATTGTATGAGCTCATCACATGTTTACTGTAGGAATGGATGTTGATACACGAGCTTATTTTACGTCTGCGACTATAATTATTGCTGTTCCAACTGGTATTAAGGTATTCAGATGATTAGCTACAATTCATGGAGCGCGGGTAAAGTATGATGCACCGATGCTATGAGCCTTGGGATTTATTTTTTTATTTACAGTTGGTGGTTTAACTGGAATTGTTTTATCTAATTCGTCTTTAGATATTATATTACATGATACATATTATGTAGTAGCTCATTTTCATTATGTGCTATCTATAGGAGCTATTTTTGCTTTATTTGCTGCATTTAATTACTGGTTTCCTTTAATCACCGGGCTAATGCTCCATTCTCGGTGAACTAAGGCACATTTTTTTGTTATATTTATTGGGGTTAATTTAACTTTTTTCCCACAACATTTTTTAGGGCTTAGTGGAATGCCACGGCGATATTCAGATTATCCGGATTCTTATACTAAGTGAAATGTAGTTTCTTCGTTTGGGTCAATAGTATCTTTTGTTGCGGTTCTTTTTTTTATATTTATTGTATGGGAAGCTTTTGTTTCTAAACGTAGAGTAATGTGAAGGTCCCACATAAGCACGGCTCTTGAGTGAGATAACATATTACCTGCTGATTTTCATAATGCACCTGAAACCGGAGCTATTATGCTATCTTAAGCTTACTTACTATTAAGTTAAATCTAAAGAATGTGGCTTTAGCTAATCTGAGTTTAATCATGCAAAAGTAAGGTTTACTTAGTAACTATTTTAAAATAGTATTAGATATGGCCCTGTGAGGACAACTAGGGTTTCAAGAAGCAGCGTCTCCTTTAAGAGAACAACTTATTTATTTTCACGATCATGCAATATTGGTATTAATTTTAATTATTAGTTTGGTAGCATATGCTGCGATAGCTTTAATAACTAATAACTACTTTTCCCGTTATTTATTAGATGGACAGCAAATTGAAACCATTTGAACTATTCTTCCGGCTATTATTTTGCTTTTTTTAGCGCTTCCTTCCTTACGTCTATTGTACTTATTGGATGAAGAGTGGTCTTGTGGCTTAACAATTAAAAGAATCGGCCATCAATGATACTGAAGTTATGAGTATTCAGATTTATTAAATATTGAGTTTGACTCTTACATAGTTCCTACTGATGAATTAGAGAGCGGACAATTTCGCTTGTTAGAGGTAGATCATCGTGCTTTAGTTCCTGTGAATACTGATATTCGAGTATTAGTTACTTCAGCGGATGTAATTCATTCTTGAACTGTTCCTTCATTAGGTGTAAAAGCTGATGCTGTTCCAGGGCGCTTAAATCAATTAAGGTTTTTTGTTTCTCGTCCAGGCGTGTTTTATGGACAATGCTCAGAAATTTGTGGTGCAAATCACTCGTTTATACCAATTGTTTTAGAGGCTGTAAAGATTAATGATTTTATAAAATGGGCAGTGGCTACAGCGGACAACTAGAAATTTAATTAGATATTTTGATTTAAATAATTTTAGTTATAAAATGGAAAATTAGTTAAAACATAACGTATGCTTGTCGAGCTTAAATTACTGAACTTTTACATTATGCAGTATTTTCCTATGCCACAGCTTGCCCCTTTAAATTGACTTTTCTTATTTTTTTTATTTTGACTTATGGTAGTGGTCAGCTCTATTTTGATTTGATGATCTTTTAAAATAAGCTATACAATCGATCGAACTGATACTAAGTTTGTTGTTGTTTCTCCTAAATCATGAGATTGGTAAATAATTTATTAGCATAAACTGCCTTATAGTAGTTTTAGAAAATTTGCTTAAAGCTTAATTAGTAAAAGAATGCTTGTAGACATTTTTTCTTCTTTTGATGACCATAATTTTGTTTTTATGTCAATATATGTTTTAATATGAATCTGCAGTCTTTTTGTTATTTTTGCTTTTAATATGAATTTTTGGGTGACCACAACTCGATGAAGCTATCTATTAAATGTCCCTAAAATAATTATCATATCGCAGTTAATGCGATCTTTTGGGATGAAGTTAGGAGGATTTGTTAACATTGTGTCCGGTTTATTTTTAATATTAATTTTTCTAAACCTGTTAGGTCTGGTTCCCTATGTTTTCAGTGTAACGAGGCATTTAGCAATTAGGTTTTCCTTAGGGTTACCGTTCTGATTATCTCTTATTATTTCTGGTGCTGTTTATAATCCATCTTCTACCGCTGCTAGCCTTCTTCCTGGAGGTGCCCCTGCTGCCTTGAATCCTTTTTTAGTTTTAGTTGAGACTGTTAGTCTCTCTGTTCGTCCAATTACACTTTCAATTCGTCTTGTTGCTAATATAAGAGCCGGACACATTGTATTAGGATTAATTGGCACATATTTAAGATCTGGGTTATTTGTTTACCCCACATTAGCAGTAGTAACTTTAATCTTAATTCAATCATTTTATTTTATATTCGAAATTGGAGTGGCCCTAATTCAAGCTTACATTTTTTCGTTACTGGTTACTCTATATTCAGATGATCATGCAAGTTAAGGTTAATTTGCCCTATTTACCTGATGAGTAGGGCTTAGTAATTAGAAATTATTACTATCTTATATGTCCCGAGGGCTATGTGCCCACCTTAACAGCTTCAATATTATGCTCTAATTAAAAGTTTGAGCTATCGAGACATAATAGCATTGTACTTTATTAATAATACTTTTAATAAAAAATTAAAATAGATAAAAGAATGATTCCTGAGGTAACAATTATTATAATAAAGGATGTAATCAATTTGGACTGAAATAGTTGATTTTCCATAGTAAAATTTTTACTAATCATAAATACTCCTTGTCCCCCAAATACCTCTAACCACCCTTGATCAAGTGATTTATAGAGACCAGATCCGCTTTTTAGGGGATAAAAGATAATTGGCTGGGTAGAAAGGGGTGCTAAAAACCATATTAGTGAATTGAAATTTAATAGTTTTCTAAGTTTAATTGTCCTTAAGTTTGGGTTTTGTCAAACTACAAACGCTATTCATGCACCTAAAAAAGTCACGATAATGGTTAATAATTTATGTCTCATAGGCAATATTAGTGTTGCATTAAACTGTAGAATATTTGTTTGTATCACTTTACCAATAAAAATGGAAATGACTCTAAGCAGGATCACTGATCAGGTTACTTTATTGTCCTCGTCATAATTTTGATGTATTTTCATGTGATTTGAATGTCCTCAAAGAGAGTAAATTGATAGACGAATTCTATAAGCAGCCGTTATGCCAGTGGCAAGAAAGATTAATATTACCATTAAAAAATTGGATGGCCTGTACAATCTAGTCTCAAGAATTAAGTCTTTCGAATAAAACCCCCTTATAAATGGAGCACCACATAATGCTAAATTAGCCACATTTAGGCAAGAAATGGTTAATGGTATTTGATTTCAAAGGTTGCCTAGTTGGCGTAGATCTTGCGAATTATTATTATTGTGAATAATAGCACCAGCACACAGAAACAACATGGCTTTAAATAAAGCATGTGTATATAGGTGAAAAAGGGCTAAGTAAGGTATTCCTAAAGCCAGCCTTATTATTATAACTCCTAGCTGTCTTAAGGTTGATAGGGCAATTACTTTTTTTAAGTCATATTCATAATTTGCCCCAATCCCAGCTATAAGCAAAGTTAATACTGAAATAAAAAGTAGCCCATTTTTAAATCCATTAAATATATCTAAAAATGGAAAAAATCGGATCAAAATAAACACACCAGCTGTTACAAGCGTTGATGAATGAACTAAAGCAGAAACAGGTGTAGGTGCAGCCATAGCTGCTGGCAACCACCTAGAAAATGGAATTTGAGCTCTTTTAGTTATTCCTGCAACAACTACGCAGAAAGCCAAAATTGCAGAAAACTCTCTTTGTCATATAAATATTACATTTCAATGACCTTGAATAGCACAAAACCCAATAGATAACAGTAATATGACGTCACCGATCCGATTAGCTAAGGCGGTTAATATTCCAGCAGACAAGGATTTAGGGTTTTGGTAATAAACTACCAATGCAAAAGAAACGATCCCTAAGCCATCTCAGCCGATTAATAGAGCAATTAAATTAGGAATAAAAACTAAGAGATTTATAGACAAAACAAATATTATGACCAGCCCTACAAATCGGGTAAGAAAAATATCTCCTCTCATATAAGAAGAAGAAAATAACATAACGCAAGCAGAAATAAAACAGACAACATTACTGAACCTAACTCCAACTGGATCAAAAATTAAAGAAAGTATAATACTAGTCCTTCTTACAGAAAAAATTTCCCACTCTATTAAGATACATTTATTATTTAAGAAAAAATAAACAGTAAAAGGTAAAATACTAACTGCGTAAAAAAATAGCATAAAAGACCTAATTCTTGATCTCTTTATTTTAAAAAATCCTCAAAAAAGCTTCATTATCAAGTGAAAATATTTTTCATTTTTGAGCCCACATCCCAAAGTTTTGATTAAACTAACTTGATCATTATACATCTATCTTATTACCATTAGTAGATATTATTTAAATGGTTCAAAAACAGATGATATCAGATTTTAGAATTATTAGGTTTACTGGAAAATAGTGAAGAAACAGTAGTAGCAGAGACACTTCTTTTATGTTTATGAAGGAGGAAGAAAATTTAGGATAGCCCCCGTGCTGAGTTGTCACATATAAGAATAGTCTATATACAGCTGCTAAGAATCTCATTATCATAAGTGGGATAGAAAGTCAGATAGAAGAAAATAGGACAGAAGGAAATACTAAAATTTCGCTTAATAAGTTAATTGAGGGAGGAGCGGCTATGTTAACTACGCAAAACAGAAATCACCATAAAGAGATTGCCGGACATACTAATAACATTCCTTTATTTATAACTAGTCTTCGGCTACCGGTTTTTTCATAGTTATAGTTAGCTAAAGCAAAGAGGGCTGAAGAACAAAGCCCGTGAGCTAATATTATCCCCAGTGCTGCATATCACCCTCAAGAAGAGTTAGATAGCACACCAGCTAATATAAGGCTTATATGCCCAACAGACGAGTAAGCAATTAGAGATTTTAAATCAACTTGGCGAAAACAAATAATTCTAGTGATGACGCCCCCTCATAAAGCAAAACAAAAAATGATGTCTTTAAAAGATCCCGAACTTCCTAAAGAAAAATACTGATATATTCGAAGCATTCCGTAACCCCCCAACTTTAGTAAAACTCCAGCTAGTACCATGGACCCGGCCACTGGAGCTTCTACGTGTGCTTTAGGTAGTCATAAATGAACAGAAAATATTGGCAGTTTTACTAAAAAAGCAGCTAATCCAATGAAAAAAATAATTTCTGCGAAAATTCCAGACTGTCATAGTGATGTCTGGGCTCCTATACTTCTTAATAAAACTTTTAATCCTATGTTGGAGGTTTTAATAAGCTCTCTTATTAGTAAAATAAGTGCTAATAATGGTAATGAAGCTGTAATAGTGTATAGTATCATATATATTCCAGCTTGAAGACGCTCTGGTTGATAACCCCAACCCAAAATTAAAATTAGAGTAGGGATCAAGGACGCTTCGAAGAAAATATAAAATCAAATAACATTACAAGAGAAGAAAGTTATAACCAAAATTAAGTTTAAAATACAGATACACAACCTAAACATATTAGATTTATTTTGTTTTATCTTTACGCCACTTTGGCTTGCTATTATTATAAGTATCGAAATCCACCAAGTTAATACTACCAGGGATGAAGACAGTCCGTCTAACAAAAATCAATCAGAGACATTTATTAATCTTAAATTTCCAGATCATAAAATAAAAAGTGAAAAGAACCTCCCTAGTATAAGCCCCCATAAACGGAAATACCATGAAATACGAGTATCTTTAAATCTTACTAACAAAAACAAATTAATAGTCACCAATCCTAACATTTTTGTGCATTAAAACTATAAACGTAATCATTCCCGTGCGTCCGAATCAAAGAAACTAAAATAGCTAAACCAAGCCTTGCTTCACACGCACCCATAGTAATTAAAATTAAACATATTGGGCCCTCAAAGTTAAAACCAGAAGAAATGCAAACCAGTAAGACAAATAAACTCAATGTTATTGCTTCTAGTCTTAATAAAGCGCTTAATAAATGTTTATATTGAAGGGATAAAGTTAATACAGAAAATAAAACACCGATAGTTCCAACTACATACAGATAAGAAACCTTTACCATACCTATAAAACGCCAATACTGTTCTATAGTAATAAATATTTATTACATAGGTTACATAGGCCACAAACTACTAAGTGAATCGAACACTTTAGTTTTATTTTCAAGACAAAACACATCCCAGATAAGCAGTTACTAATACCAAATACTTAATACCTTAAAATTTTATCCCATAAAATTTGAACAAATGGATTGATTAAGTAATACGAGAAATATAGTACAGTAAAAATTCGCCCGATCCTTTCATAAGGAGCTTCTACTGGACAAGCACCAATCCAAGTTAAAATACCTAAAATCCCAACTAACCTTCAAAAAAGAATTTGGTTTAGAGGATAAAAAGACATAGAACGACTTTTTGCTATGTGGGAAATTGGTAAAATAAATAAAATAATTACAGACATGGCCAAGGCAATTACTCCACCTAATTTATTAGGAATTGAACGTAGAATAGCATATGCAAATAAAAAATACCATTCTGGCTGAATGTGAACTGGCGTAACTAAAGGATTAGCCGGAATAAAATTTTCAGGATCTCCTAATAAAAATGGATTGAATAGTGTTAAGGAAATTAGTAAAAAAAGCAAAACAACAAAACCAACAAGGTCCTTGAATGTATAGTAAGAATGAAAAGGAACTTTATCCCCATCACTACTAAGTCCCAGCGGATTATTTGACCCACTTTCATGTAAGAATAATAGATGAAGAACAGAGAGGCCAGCAATAGCAAAAGGAAGCAAAAAATGAAGACTAAAAAATCGATTTAATGTAGCATTATCTACAGCAAATCCTCCTCATATTCATTGAACAAGATCTGTTCCAATATAAGGAATAGCGGAGAATAAATTTGTAATAACCGTAGCCCCTCAAAAAGATATCTGCCCCCAAGGAAGAACATACCCAAGAAAGGCTGTTGCTATTGTTAGTACCAACAAAACAACACCAATATTTCAAGTATGAATATTTACATAAGACCCATAATAAATCCCACGACCAATATGAAAGTAAATACAAATAAAAAATCAAGACCCACCATTAGCATGAAGTGTTCGAAGCAATCAGCCATAATTAACATCACGAGAGATATGGGATACAGATGCAAAAGCTAAGTCAACATGAGCAGTGTAGTGTATTGAAAGAAAAAGACCAGTAATAATTTGAATGACTAAACATAACCCTAATAAAGAACCAAAGTTTCATCAAACTGATAAATTTATTGGGGCAGGTAAGTCAATTAAAGACCCATTAATAATTTTAATAACCGGATGCGATTTTCGTAAAGGACTATGCATAAAAATTAATTAATAAATAAAACAGGTAGAGAACTTATTTATTTTTCAAAGCAAATAATTAACAAATTACTTTAGTTCAAAATGGGACCGTAAAGGGCCTTGCTGATAGTAGCACACCTTAACAACGGCTAATAAGTTGATTAATAGCACGGTACCTAATAGGATAATTAATGATGCACTTCTTGGACTTACTATAATACTCCCGGAGGAAAAAAACTCTTTTTCTCGAGACAAAGCATTTCTTCAGCCTAAAAAAGCAGAATCTGGTACATAAACAAAAGTTAGTATACAAAATACTAAAATAAAAGATATTATAAGTCCTAATATAGCTTTAAAACTAGAAAAAAAGTTATTGGGGGCAAGAGCAGATACATAAGCGAATATAACTAGCAGACCTCCAACATAAATAAGAAAAAGTACATAGCTATACCAAGAAGCTATAGTAATTCCTAGCAATACGCAAACCAAAACACTAAATACTATAATAGATAAGCCTAAGCTTAAAGGCTGTATTATTCTTGGTATTAAAAAAAGCAAAGAAAAACATGCACTTGAAATAACAATTACTCTCATCGTGTCAAGAAGTAGGACTATAGACCTAATCTTTAGCTTCCAATGCCAATATTTTGATTAAACTACTATCTTGCAAATCCTCTTTAACTCTCCTATGGCAATCGATTTTTAAGCCTTAGCTAATGTTAATAAAAGAGCCCAGCACCGATAATAATCCGCCAATAAAAATTAAACCCCCTAGCGCTAATGGCAAAAAAACCTTCCATGTTAGCCTTATTAATAAGTCGTAACGAAAACGAGGCAAAGTAGCTCGTACTCATACAAAAACAAAAGAAAAAAACAAGACCTTTAATGCTATTACCACCTCACTATCAATTGCAAAAAAGTTACCTCCGCCAAAAAATAAAATACAAGTAAACATGCTTATAACTAGGATATTGCCATACTCGGCCATAAAAATTAAGGCAAACCCTCCTCCGCCATATTCAATATTAAATCCAGAAACCAGTTCCGACTCCCCTTCAGCAAAGTCAAAAGGAGCTCGATTAGTTTCAGCAATACAGGAAACAAACCAAACTAAAGAAATAGGAAGTATTAAAAAACAAAGTCATACTCCTTCGGAGAAACATTTAATTTCCAGAAACCTAAAACTCGTACAAGTCAATAACACAAATAATAAAATCAAGGCTAAGCTAACTTCGTATGAAATAGTCTGTGCTACGGCACGAATTGCTCCTAGCAAAGCATATTTGGAATTCGAGGCCCATCCAGCAAGAAGAGTTCCATAAACATTTAAACTAGATACACATAAAAAAAACAGTACACCTCAAATAAAATAGATAGAACTAGTATTAGAAGGATATAATTGCCATAACAATAGTGCTAAAACTAGTCTCATAACTGGCGCAAAAAAATACGGAGACTGATTAGCTAATCTTGGTTTAGTTATCTCTTTAGTAAACAATTTTGCTGCATCAGCTAATGGCTGGGGAAGCCCTATTAAGCCAACTTTATTTGGCCCTTTACGAATTTGAAAATACCCTAAGCCCTTCCGCTCTAACAATGTAAAGAAAGCAACAGCCAATAAAATACACACATAAGTTACAAGATTTGATAAAATAGAGCTAATTATCATCTATTGAAGAAAGAACTTTAATCTTTATACTTAGGGCTTAAACCTAATGCACTATCTGCCACCTCAATTGATCTAGGCAAACCATTAAATCCACTTATTAAGTAAAGGATTTTAACCTATTTCTATTGATCCTAAATCAATTACATTACTCTGCCAACTTAATTATTTCTTTATTCATTTAATAAATTAATTTTAATATTTAAATAAACCTTAGATCACTTCAAAACAATAAAACATTTATTTTAATAACGGTCCTTTCGTACTAGCCAAAAATATATTTAAATTAACTGAAGATAGAAACCGACCTGGCTCACGCCGGTCTGAACTCAGATCATGTAAGATTTTAATAGTCGAACAGACTAACCATTATAAGCTTCTGCACCTATGGGATATCTTAGTCCAACATCGAGGTCGCAAACCCTTCCTTCGATAAGAACTCGCTAGAAAGATTACGCTGTTATCCCCGTGGTAACTTTTTCCTTTAATCAGTATATTACTGGATCAAACTAATTTAAAACGTATTTCATTATAAAAAATATGAAAGGAAGCTTAATTTGTTCCTCAGTCGCCCCAACTAAAGATTTCCAATAAAAACTACTTACATAAACTAATGCAATTGTTAATCACTTAAAGCACTTAATCCTATAATTTTGCTGGATTACTAAAGCTCAACGGGGTCTTCTTGTCCCTCAGTTAAATACAAGCTTCTTCACTTGAAAATTAATTTTTTAAAAATTAGAAAGAGACAGCTTAGTTTTCGTCAAACCATTCATACAAGCCTTCAATTAAAAGGCAAATGATTATGCTACCTTTGCACGGTCAGAGTACCGCGGCCGTTTAACATTCTAGTCACTGGGCAGGTCCGATTCTCTATATAAAATCTAAGATACTTATATATTTTCAGAGAACGATGTTTTTGATAAACAGGCGAAACTAATTTTTGCCGAATTCCTTTATCTAATTTTTAAATTAAGTTAAATCGTCATCTAAAAATTTTGAATTAATTTACATCATGCATTGACTTAAACTTTTATTGAATACCTCAATGCCTAAATATACGTTTGTTAACTTACTCTATAAATACTCATTTCATCAGAAATAAATTAGCAAATCAAATTAAGCTAATAAAATTAATAATATCCTAAAGTGAACACAAATTACACCCTCATAAATAGAGATCAATAAGAATCTTAAAAATTACATCAAATAAAGTAATTTATAACAAACTTCCTGAATAGATGGCCAATTTTAAGCCCACAGTTTTTGCCTATTTTTATTAAATCTCTTAAGTATTTAAAGAAGCTTATCCTTCCTTAAATCAACTAAGTGTTTAGAATTCTCGGCTGTTTTCACAACCGTGGTAACCAAAAATAACAACACTTATCTGTACTTTGATACATTTATTAATTAACCAGCAATCAAAAGCTTCGAAAAACATTTTACCCCTATTATTTGATCTATACATAACTTTTCCACGTTAACGTAACTTTTAAATGTCAAATAATAGCTCAGCTTTTTTCGGGATAAATCCATCAGGACATATAAATTAAAAGAACCATGATACAAAAGGTACAAAATTTCATTTTTACTATTTTACAACTTAAACTACTGTACACTAATATTTCCTTCACAGTACTCATAAACTATCACATTAAAATCAATTTTCATTCACCATAATTTACTAAAAATAATAGATGGTTCTTTTTATATTTTATACTATTAAAAATAAATAAAGTCCTACTAACATAGAAATATATTAATAGACATAAGTTAAAAAATGATATTAAGACAGGCTACTACCTTAGCCATCATTTCAGTGTAAGTGAAAAGCATTACTTATGCTATATCTTATTACTATCAACTAAGAACACCTTCCGGTACCCTCACTATGTTACGACTTATCTCATTTCCCTTAAACGAGAGCGACGGGCGATGTGTGCACGCCTTAGGACCATCTTCATTAAGACTTTCTATTTCCTTTACAATATTACTTCCAAGTCCGCCTTCAACCTTATTTTACAATAAGGAATACGTATAGTGACTAACTATTGTAACCCATCTCTTCCTCTTCATAGGCTGCACCTTGATCTGACGTCTAAAAATATATGTAAATAATAGTACTAAACTAAATTATTAATACCCAGTTTTATTGATAACTTCTGTCCTCTCAGAGGTGATCTGACGACGACGGTATACAAGCTGAACATATATTCAAGAAAAGGAAAGATAAATCGTGGATTATCGATTACAGGACAGGTTCCCCTGGAAGGATTTAAGGCACCGCCAAGTCTTTTGAGTTTTAAACAATTTAAATAATAAAAAAATTAAGAAGTTCGTAATACTCAAGCAAATTAAATATCTAATCAAAATTTACACCTCAAATAACGGGGTATCTAATCCCGGTTTTAATGTAAGGTTTCAGGGCATCAAGATAAAAGAAAATAAAAGATTACCTATTTTGTACAAATTCCACCTCTACAAAAAACATAATTTTTCTCAATTCCCCTAATTTTTTTGCTCTCTAACCCCCTTTTTTGCTGTACAGCCTCTTAACTTGACCCTGTTTGTCTAACCGCGGTAGCTGGCACAAACTTTACCGGGTCTAAAAATAACTACTTGCTGAATCAAACTTTAGTTTATTACTCAATCTCCAACACTGGTGTATTAGTGAACAAAATTCAACGTCTTATAATAAAAATTATGCTACAGGAAAAAGAAAATTAATAGGTATTTAACACTAATTCTTCTATCTTTACCAACTCACCGAATCTCTTTAAATACCATGTGTTTGACCATTGTTAAAGTTAAGAATGGAGACCAAGACCAAATCTCCCAACAACCTGAAGTAATAGAGGATACATTAGTTTCATATTCGGGGTATGAACCCGACAGCTTCTGTGCTTAGCTTACTCTACTCATTAGGCTCAAATATTACGAACTTAGCTTACTCTCCTCATTAGGCTCAAATATTACGAAAGGAGGCTTCCCTCCGTCAAAAGAGCTACAATCTTTCGCTTATCTAACTCAGCCATTTCGCAAAACTCCAATATTCTAGATATGCTTTTAAATTTGCAATTTAATGTTGTAAATCAACTACAGAGCCTGGCAGAACCTGAAATATATTTTCCATTTAAAGCTTTGAAGGCTTCCGGTTTTATGCTTAACCTAAGATTCTGCTATAAGAAAAAGAATTGAACTTTTCCTGCAGAAATCAAAATTCTAAGTACTCCCTATACTATCTTATAACAAAAAAATACCCACTTTAAGGTTGCCTTAAAGTGGGTATTTTTTTCCTATGCTGTTTTAGTTGTTAGTAGTTGCAGATATGGTCCGAAACCCATTCCATTTAGTTGAGTTTAGCCCATGGCCATTAACGGGCTCTATCGGTGCTCTATTTTTGACAGTCGGCTCTGCCGGTTGATTTCATGGTTATTCTTACTCGGTTTCTTTATTAGGGTTTATTTTAATTATTATAACGATGCTTCAGTGATGGCGTGATGTGGTTCGTGAAGGGACTCTTCAAGGATTTCATACTGGTAAAGTTTCTTCCGGTTTACGCTGAGGTATAATTTTATTTATTGCCTCTGAGGTTTGTTTTTTCTTTGCTTTTTTTTGGGCTTATTTCCACAGAAGGTTAGCTCCTACCCCTGAACTGGGCTCTTGCTGGCCTCCTATTGGTGTAGATCCTTTGAACCCTTTTCAAGTACCTTTACTTAATACTGCAGTTCTTTTAGCTTCTGGGGTGACAGTTACTTGAGCTCATCATGCTCTTATGGAAGGAGATCATTCTGGAGGAATTCAGGGGTTAGTAGCAACTGTTATTTTAGGAGTTTACTTTACTGTTCTTCAGGCAGGGGAGTATTATGAAGCTCCGTTTACTATTTCAGACGGTGCTTACGGGTCTACTTTTTTTGTTGCTACTGGTTTTCATGGTTTACATGTCCTAATTGGTACAACTTTTTTAGCAGTTTGCTTGCTTCGTCTTCAGGCAAATCATTTTTCTACAGGGCATCATTTTGGATTTGAGGCTGCTGCTTGGTATTGACATTTTGTTGATGTAGTTTGGTTATTTTTATACTTGTCAATTTATTGATGAGGGTCTTAAACTGGAGTTAATTAATTAGGTGTTTTTATTTAGATGAGTTATTTTAAATTTTTAGATGGCTGAGGAACAAGCATTAGACTTTTAATCTAATAACGGTATATAAAAATATAATACCTCTGGTGCTATACTTTAAATATAAAAGGTCTGATTTGCATTTAGGAGATGAAAATTAATTTTCTGGCGCCATTTATAGATAATCAGTAAGAAGTGAGAAATTTACACATGGTTTCGGCCCATTTATTGGCGGTGAAAGTCCTCCCTTACTAAATTTACTAAGGCTTTAATTGAATCCTGCGGTTTTATTTTGACTAAGCAGAAGCCAATTTTTGGGCGCCTAACTGTTAATTAGGAAGTTGTAAAATTCTTTTACCTGTTTAGTTGTGATAGAAGCAGAAATTATTTGCGTCGGTCTTGTAAATCGAAGGGTAAAGAGTAACTTCTTTTTATCACTCAAGTTGGTGTAGTGCCGGATTAAACGGATCGCGGTGATGATGCGAAATATATGAGAAACCTCTCTTCTTCACCTAATTATGTTGGGGACTTTGTTTTCTAGTTTATTGGCTATTATTATTTCTATTGTTGTCATAGTTTTGGCGTGGATTATTTCTAAGCGTTCTGTGCTAGATCGAGAAAAAAGTTCTCCTTTTGAGTGTGGGTTTGACCCAATAGGGTCAGCTCGGCTACCATTTTCTCTGCGATTCTTTCTGCTAGCAGTAATTTTTTTGATTTTTGATGTAGAAATTGTTTTATTATTTCCTCCTGTAATTAAGATTTCAGGTGGGATGGACATGTATTTGCTTATTAGCCTTATCACTTTTCTGTTTATTTTGATTTTAGGGCTATTTCATGAATGAAATGAAGGATCTTTAGATTGAATATCTTAAGAAGTCTAAATGTTTTAAAGTAAAATTATGCTTAAATTGAGTCTTAATATTGAACATGCATAGCTTGATGTTTTAAGAGAAGGAACTGGGCATAAAATAGGGCTGCTAACTTTATTTTGGGTGGTTCAATTCCATCCTCTTTCTTATTATGTTTTCTGTAATGCCGTTTGGGTTTTTATTTATTTTTGTTTTTGTTTTCGGGAGGCTTTTATCTTTGTCATCATTACACTGATTGGGAATTTGAGCTGGACTGGAGATTAATTTAATAGGGTTTATTCCTATTTTAGTATACCGTGGAATTACTCAAGAGACGGAATCAGGGATGAAATATTTCATTATTCAGGCTTTAGGTTCTGGAATATTAATACTGGGTAGGTTGATTTCTTTTAGTACTTCTCTTAGCTGAGAGATATTTATTTTGTTTAATAACTCTTTCGGCTTAGTTATTCTTGTTTTCGGGCTGATACTTAAATTAGGAAGATTCCCATTCCATTTTTGGTTGCCTAGTGTGATGGCTGGTATTTCTTGAGCTAGATGCTTAATTTTAACTACTTGGCAGAAGGTAGCTCCAATATTTTTATTGTCTAGAATATTTCATAGCTGAAGATTAAGAAATATATGAAGGGCTAAACTTTTAGTCGTTATAGCTGGGTTATCCAGAATTGTTGGTGGCGTAGGTGGATTAAACCAAACTCAAATTCGGGCTCTTCTTGCTTATTCTTCAATTGGACATATAGGGTGGATACTGTTTTGTAGGGTCATTGGGGAAGGAGCATTGAAAACTTATTTTCTAATTTATTTTTTTACTTCCGTTTGTGTATTTTTAGTTCTGTGATACTTTGAGGGATCTTTATATAGTCAAATAGGTTCTTTAGGTCAAAGGTACTCTAAAATTAATGAAGTATGTTTGATCCTAATACTATTGTCTTTAGGGGGTATGCCTCCATTTTTAGGATTTGTTGGTAAGTGACTTGTTGTCTGATCTTCATGTAATGGTACTTTCCCGGTATCTATTCTCCCTCTTTTAGGCGGTTCTTTGATCAGACTATTTTACTATCTAAGTCTATTTTTTTCTTTAATGTTTTTTTCTGGGCATGGATTAACAAAAATTTCATATATTGATAGTTTAGGTCAAAATGGTGAAAAAATTTTTAATGTTGATGTTAGGGTGTTGTATGGGTCTCATAAAATAACAATTGTCAATTTAATTTTTGTTTTAAATTTAATAGGAGGATTTATGGTTTCTTTAAGGTTATTGTTGTGGGATTTCATTTAAAATAAAATTAACACAGCTTGTTTATTGTTGGTTTT